ACCAAGAATTAATCAAGAGAAAGGACTCAAAAAAATGCCTTTTTTAAATGAACATAAAATAAATAGAAAGAATACCTTTTTGATCACTCCAAATTGACACATTCTCAGAGGGAAATCCTCACTAAGGGTTGAGTTGACAAGAGGAAATATCTGGTGAATCTTTAAAGTTAAAGTAATTCCTATAAAAAAAAAGTATGAAAGTTATTGCAAAGGATTTTAAAGATTTAATCTATTAGTTTTTTATTCAACCCTTTAATTAAAATAACTTGACTTTATAACTAAAGGTCTTATCCCCACTCTTCTAAAAAAAGAGAAAATTTTTTATTAATCTAACTTTGACAAATAGGTCGATGGGGAAATAAACCTCCCCATCTTGGAAATGAGAAAAAAAGGTAAACCTTTTACAAAGAAAGGTAAACCTTTTACCTTGTATTTATTCGTTTGTCAACAAAATTTTTATTTTTTTGGTCAATAAAAAAGTATTAGGATTTTTAGAATAATTTAGTAACCAAAAAATTCTTATTTTTAAAACTAAAAGAATGAACTTAATTCCATTTCATATTGATTACATCAACTTAAGAGATGATGAAATTTTTCTATAAAATAGAAAATTGAAAATGGGTCGATTTTTGAGTGTATTCCGATTATTCCAAACTTTTATTACTTATTTATTTGTTTGCTGTACAAAAAAACTTTTTGAATTCCCAGTAGAAAGAGATTTTCCTAAGGAAAAAGCTTTTAAGGCTGTCCAATATCCCTTCCTTTTCCAAATATTTTTACGAATACGCTTTTTTGATGTAGAAGTACGCTTTTTTGGAACTGCCATTTAAAGGTGATTACTTATTGTTCTAACTGGATGTGAAAGACATCTATTGTTCAAAACCAATCATTTAGTCTATTTATTATCGAAATAATATTCTCTTCAGAAAAAGAAATTTCGATAGGTTAAAGATATGTGAAAATTGAATCAATAAAATTGTATTAGTATTAAATATTCAAATAAAAATAGAAAAAAGACGAAGATTTTGTTATTCTTTTTTTTTTCCAAACTTTTTCTATTCCTTAAAATATCCGTAAAATAATTTCTTTTGATTGTTATCTTTTTTTGCGATTCTTTCTCATTCAAGTCTATATCTGTTTGTATCTATAGAACCCGCTGTGCCATAAAAATCGAATTAATTAAGTAAGCTTAAACTTAATAAAAAAGAATCAAAAACCTTTCCATTTTTATTTCTGTCTATTTTCGTCATTCTAAAGCTAATTTCCATATAATTATAATAAAATACCCCACCAAAAGATTTAAGATAAGAACCCAAACTTTGCTTTTGCTTAATGAAAGAAAAAATTTAATCTCCCTTTCTATTAACTATATAACTATAACTGATCAAACTCGGGTACTTCCTCCCTTTCATATAATTTCATATAATTTGAACAATTATAACTTCCTGATTTGAAAATTTTAAGGATTTAGCAAAAATTCAGAATAATAAGTAAAGTAAAAAAACAAAAGATTCTAAAATTCTATTTAAGTTAGTTTAACTTAAAGTCCATATCTTGACTTTTATTGATCCCTTTCAAAGAGGTAAGATCCGGTGAATCGGAAACAATTAATTAAAAAATTAAGAATTAAAAAATGTTTTTATGCAACAGACATATCAATACGGGTGGATTATCCCTTTCATTCCACTTCCAATTCCTATATTAATAGGGGTCGGACTTCTTCTTTTTCCGACGGCAACAAAAAATCTTCGTCGTATGTGGTCTTTTCAGAGTGTTTTATTGTTAACTATAGTCATGATTTTTTCAATCAATCTGTCTATTCAGCAAATAAATAGCAATTCGATCTATCAATATGTATGGTCTTGGATCATTAATAATGATTTTTCTTTAGAATTCGGCTATTTGATCGATCCGCTTACTTCTATTATGTCAATATTAATAACTACCGTTGGAATTATGGTTCTTATCTATAGTGATAATTATATGGCTCATGATCAAGCATATTTGAGATTTTTTGCTTATATGGGTTTTTTCAGTACTTCCATGTTAGGATTAGTTACTAGTTCGAATTTGATACAAATTTATATTTTTTGGGAATTGGTTGGAATGTGTTCTTATTTATTAATAGGGTTTTGGTTTACACGACCTCTTGCTGCAAATGCTTGCCAAAAAGCTTTTGTGACTAATCGTATAGGGGATTTTGGCTTATTATTAGGAATTTTAGGTTTTTACTGGATAACGGGTAGTTTTGAATTTCGTGATTTATTCGAAATATTCAATAACTTGATTTATGATAATGAAGTCAATTCTTTATTTGTTACTTTGTGTGCTGGTCTAGTATTTGCCGGTGCCGTTGCTAAATCGGCACAATTTCCCCTTCATGTATGGTTACCTGATGCCATGGAAGGGCCCACTCCTATTTCTGCTCTTATACACGCTGCTACTATGGTAGCAGCAGGAATTTTTCTTGTAGCTCGGCTTATTCCTCTTTTCATAGTTA